GTGGAGTAGAAAATTATTTGTATGATTTCATTATGGGGCTTGTGTCAGATTTAGTATTGATTTATTAAAAAAAATGCGCGTAGATCTAGGGACGAAGCACTGTAGGGGGGTGGTGAATATTAAAGCAGACGATTAGTTTTGTAAGGGGGAAGGGGGGTTTAAACCTCTACGAAATAGGGTTTTTTGAGCCCGGGGGGAATAGTAGAGTACTATGTCCTGTGACCATTAATTAAATAACACCTGTTGGTTGTGCTAGTCCAATCAAAAATACACACAGGTCCAGCTACAATTTATTTGACTGTGACAGGGCCTTTTTAAGGCCATAGCTGAGTCGGTGCAGGCCCCCCCCCAAAAATTAAAAAATACCAAATGTATGAAATCTCAGTTATGTTAGGCATGGGCTGATTAGTCATGAACCCATCGAGATGTCTTATTTAAGAGGAACGAGTGGGCGATTTTAAGTTAAAATGGTCCTGAAGTAAGAACCAGATGTCTTATAAAGATCACCGTTAGCTACCCCCACGAGGTATGGGCCCGGTGCGAGAAGAGGGATCCCTGCCGAGCGGGTTGCTGGTTTCACGCGGCATGGTGATTAAGCTCGCGATCTAATGGAGCGGCCATAGGATATAATGGAAATAAAATTGTTAGAGGATATATAATATGTAAGAGCATGCATATTATGTAATATGTAAAATTAATGATAATTAATACGGACTTTAACTTCTCGTATGGAAAATAAATGAATGCACAATAATACATAGCATGTACATATGAATATTAACAAGGAAGACTAAAATATTAGTATGCATGTGTATATGTGTATGTGATGAGTACAGTAAAATGTTTTTAAAATAAATTACTTTTAATACTGACATAGTACTGTGATGTTGATGGTAATTGTACAATAAGCTTTTTTCAAGGAATAGTTTATGTAGAATTCCAGCTTTGGGTGTTGGTGGTGAGGTTTAATGTCTCTTCCTTGAGTCTTAGGGAGGAATGGGGTCCTCCTTTTCCGGTTTACAAGGCCAGGGTATTTTGTTATACTACAAAGACTCTTCATTTTAGGAGTTTATTTTCAATAAGGCTGACTGTTGGTATTAGCACTAAGATTAGGAGGAAGTATAGAATAGATGCTAATTGGCCTACAATGATGTACGGGTGTTCTACAGGTTGGCCCCCAATTCATGTTAAGGTTAGGAGGTCTGCGATTAGAGTTCAAAATAGGAGTTGGCTAAAGGGTCGAAATATTATGCTTCGTTGTTTAGATGTTTGAAGTATTGGGATAAAGATTAGGATAAGGATGGAAAGTAGTAGTGCTAGTACTCCTCCGAGCTTATTAGGAATTGATCGTAAGATCGCATATGCGAATAAGAAGTATCATTCTGGTTTAATGTGTGCAGGGGTGCTTAGTGGATTTGCTGGAGTATAGTTATCAGGGTCTCCTAGTAGGTCGGGGGTGAATAGGGTTAGTGTTAGTAGAACTAGGATTAAGAGTAGGGCACCTAGGATGTCTTTAAATGTATGGTAAGGGTGGAATGGGATTATGTCTATGTTGGAAGGGATTCCTGTGGGATTGTTGGATCCTGTTTCGTGTAGGAATAGTAGATGAACAATTACTAGTGCTGTGATGATGAATGGGAGGATAAAGTGGAAGGCGAAAAAACGTGTTAGTGTTGCTTTGTCTACGGAAAATCCGCCTCAGATTCATTCTACTAGGGTAGTGCCGATGTAAGGGATTGCTGATAGGAGGTTAGTGATGACAGTTGCGCCTCAGAATGATATTTGTCCTCAGGGTAGAACATAGCCTACGAATGCAGTGGCTATGACTGTTAGTAGTAGGAGTACACCAATGTTTCATGTTTCTTGGAATATGTAAGAGCCATAGTATAGGCCACGTCCAATGTGGGCGTAGAGACAGATGAAAAATATGGAGGCTCCGTTTGCATGTAAATAGCGGATAAATCAGCCATAGTTGACGTCTCGGCAGATGTGTGCGACTGATGAAAAAGCAGTTGAGGTGTCTGGTGTGTAGTGTATTGCTAGAAATAGGCCTGTTAGGATTTGTGTGATCAGGCAGAGGCCTAGTAGAGAACCAAAATTTCATCATGAGGAGATGTTAGATGGAGTGGGTAGGTCAATGAATGCGTCATTGAGGATTTTTATTAGTGGGTGTGTTTTTCGGATGTTGGTCATTAGAGTTCTTGTAGTTGAATTACAACGATGATTTTTCATGTCATTGGTCGTGGTTAGAGTCCATGTGAGAATAATGGCAATATATCTTGTTTTTATTATGAGTACTATTTTTGTAATTAGTCTTGTGGGGGTTTCTTCGAAACCCTCACCAATTTATGGTGGTTTAGGGTTGATTGTGGGTGGTGCTATGGGATGTGGAATTGTTTTTAGTTTTGGGGGTTCTTTTTTAGGTTTAATAGTATTTTTAATTTATTTAGGAGGGATGTTAGTTGTGTTTGGTTATACAACGGCTGTGGCTACTGAGCAATACCCTGAGGTTTGGGTTTCTAATAAGGTTGTACTTGGAGGGTTTCTTTTAGGTTTAGTGTTGGAGTTGTTAGTGGTGTTATATGTTTTAGAGGGTGGGAAAGTGAGTGTTGTATTTGAGTTTAATGGGTTGGGGGATTGAGTTATTTATGACACGGGGGACTCTGGGTTTTTTAGTGAGGAAGCTATAGGGATTGCTGCGTTGTATAGTTATGGCACTTGGTTAGTTATTGTTACTGGGTGGTCTTTGTTTATTGGTGTAGTGGTTATTATGGAGATTACTCGGGGTAATTAAATAATAGTATGCTGAGGGTTATAGTGATGAGGAAAGATAGGAAGTAGAGTTTGATAAGTCCTTTTTGGTTTGAAGTTAGTGTGGAGGCTTTTAGTTGAATGAGAGCTGTTGTTTTTGGTAGAATCATTTCTGTCCAGGTTAGGTCTAATAAGGAGGTTGCGAGTTTTTGACTTATTGTTAGAATTAGGTGAGGGGGTAAGCGATGTATGATTGTAGGGAAGTAGCCTAACAGAGTGGAAAATTTGGTAGGGTCTGATGAGTAGGGATATTTTAGGTTTTTTGAGTAGATGTTAATTTCGAATGCGAGAATAAAGCCTAGAGTTGTTACTATAAGGGCTGTTAGTTTTAGGTACAGGGGTATAGTCATTAGAGGGGTGTTTATTGGGGGTATGCTGTTGGTGAGGATAAATCCGGCAAAGATGCTTCCGATTAATAGGCGTTTAATGGGGTTAATTAGTATAGGGTTAGTTTCATTGATATTTATGAGAGGAGGGAAGCGGGGTTGTTCTAGTAGGGTGAAGAAAATGATGCGAGTGCTGTAAATAGCTGTTATGGAGGTGGCGATTAGTGTTAGTAATAGGGCTCAGGCGTTGGTATAAGACGAAGTGGCGGCTTCGATGATGGGGTCTTTAGAATAGAATCCTGTGAGAAATGGTATTCCTGTTAGTGCGAAGCAGCCGGTGATTAGGGCAGTTGTGGTGAAGGGGAGGATTTTATATAGTCCTCCTATCTTTCGAATATCTTGTTCGTTATTTAAATTATGGATGATAGAGCCGGAACATAGGAATAGCATGGCTTTGAAGAAAGCATGTGTGCAGATATGCAGGAATGCTAGATATGGTTGATTGAGGCCTAGTGTTGTCATTATTAGGCCAAGTTGGCTAGAGGTGGAAAAAGCAATGATTTTTTTGATGTCATTTTGGGTTAAGGCGCAGATAGCTGTAAATAGGGTGGTGAGAGCTCCTAGGGAAAGTATTGTTGTTTGAATGAATTTGTTATTCTCTATTAAAGGGTGAAAGCGGATAAGTAAGAAAATTCCTGCTACAACTATTGTGCTTGAGTGGAGTAGGGCTGAGACCGGAGTGGGTCCTTCTATTGCTGAGGGTAGTCATGGGTGTAGACCAAATTGGGCTGATTTTCCAGTTGCGGCTAATGTAAGTCCTATGAGAGGGAGGATTGGAGGATTTTGGTTGAGTGTGAAGATTTGTTGTAGGTCTCATGCATTTGTATTGTGTAGGAATCAGGCTATGGATAGAAGGAATCCAATGTCTCCGATACGATTGTATAGGATTGCTTGAAGGGCAGCTGTATTAGCATCTGTTCGTCCAAATCATCAGCCAATTAGTAGGAAAGATATAATTCCTACTCCTTCTCATCCAATAAATAATTGGAAAAGATTGTTAGCTGTGACGAGGATAAGTATAGTGATGAGGAAGATGAGTAGATATTTGAAGAATTGGTTGATATAGGGGTCGGAGTGCATATACCATATTGAAAACTCTATAATAGACCATGTAATGAATAGTGCTACGGGTATAAATATGAGTGAAAAGTAGTCCATTTTAAAGCTGAGTGTTAATTTAAAGGTGTGGATGGTGATTCAGTGTCAGTTTGAGATGAGTATTTCTTGGTTTGTGTGGATAAATATTATTATTGGGAGCAGGCTGGTGATAAAAGCAGAGAGGGTTATATTTTTTACATAATGTTGATATTTACTATTTTTGTAGAAGTCTGTACTAGATGCTATAATGGGGGCGATTAGTATAAGTAGCGTGAGTAGGGTGGAAGAAATGAATAAGTTTATTACTTTTATTTGGAGTTGCACCAATTTTTTGGTTCCTAAGACCAATGGATAACTACCATCCTTTAAAAGCTTGAAAAAGCCATATTATTAAGTATGGGGCGCATGAATTAGCAGTTCTTGCAATTCTTTTTCGGTAAGTAAGAAGGTTTTATCTTCTGTTTTTAGTTTCACAAACTAATGGTTTTTTTAAACTATACTTACAATAAGGAAGTCCCAGAATGATTTTAGGGTTTAGTGATAGGAGTAGGAGAGGAATGATGTGTAGGGCTATTAAGGTATGTTCTCGTGTAGAAATAGGGGTGAGGTTATTAATATGGTGTGTGTGTTTGCCACGTTGTGTTATGATTAGTATATATAGGGAGTAGAGGGCTGTGATTACAATGTTTACTCCTATGAGGATGATGGTAAGGTTTGATCATGAGAAAGTTGATATAATTACGAGCAGTTCTCCGATCAGGTTAATGGTAGGGGGTAGAGCGAGGTTTGTTAAGCATGCTAATAGTCATCAAGTAGTTATTAGTGGGAAAAAGATTTGTAGGCCTCGTGCTAGGATTATGGTTCGGCTGTGAATACGTTCGTAGTTTGAGTTTGCTAGACAGAATAGTATGGAGGATGTAAGGCCGTGGGCAATTATTAAGGCGGTAGCTCCTATGTAACTTCAAGGGGTTTGGATAAGGACAGCTGCAATAACTAGTGCTATGTGGCTGATTGAGGAGTATGCGATTAGTGATTTTAGATCTGTTTGGCGTAGGCAAATAGAACTGGTTATGATTATTCCTCATAGGGATAATACGAGGAAGGGGTAGGCTATGTGTTCTGTTAAGGGGTTAAGAATTGATGTGATTCGTAGTATTCCGTAGCCTCCGAGTTTTAGTAATACAGCTGCGAGGACTATTGAGCCTGCAATGGGGGCTTCTACGTGTGCTTTAGGTAATCAGAGATGTAACCCATAAAGGGGTATTTTTACTAGAAAGGCTATTATACAAGCTAGTCATATAAAAGTGTTAGATCAGGAGGTTGATAGTGGTTGGGTTCAGTACTGTAATAGTAGAAAGTTTAGGGAGCCTACTGTATTTTGTAAGTATGTTAATGCTACTAGTAGGGGGAGAGATCCTATGAGTGTATAGAATAAGAAATAAAGTCCTGCGTTGAGTCGTTCTGTTTGGTTGCCTCAACGGGTGATGATAATGAGGGTAGGAATTAATGTGGCCTCAAATGTAATATAAAATATAATTAGTTCTATAGCAGTAAAGGTTATGATTAAGAGGGTTTGTAGTATAATTAGTATTGTAATGTAGAGTTTTTTTCGGGCAAGTGGTTCTTTTAGGAGGTGAGATTGGCTTGCTATTAGTATTAAGGGGAGAAGTCATATTGTTAGTATTAAGAGTGGCGTGGAGAGGGGGTCAGAGAAAAATGTTAGAGAGTAGTTAAGACTGTTATCATTGAATTGATTAAGTAGGAGTAAGCTTGTAAAGCTAATTAATAAACTATGGGCTGTAGTATTAATTCAGATAAAGTTACTTTTTGATAATCAAGTCAGGGGTATGAGTATAATAGTAGGAATAATAAATTTTAGCATTGGAGGAGGTTAAGGTTTTGTACGTAGTCAGTACCATATGTGTTGGAGATTATGACTAGTAAGGCTAGTCCAATAGCTGCTTCACAGGCTGCAAACACTAAGAGAATAATTGGTATTATGTTGGCTAGAGTGAAGTGTGTGTTTAGGATTGTAAGAGCCGCTAAGATGAATAATGATAATATTATGCCTTCTAGACATAATAATGAGGATATTAGGTGGGATCGGTACATCAGTAAGCCTGTGAGGGATATTGTAAAGGCAATTAGAATATTAATGTGGACTAGAGACATTTGGTACTTGTGAGTTTGGATCACAGTCTAGTGGGTCGAAATCACTTGTTTTATTTTAAACTAAGTATCATATTTATCTCATTCTAGGCCTTTTTGGGTTCACTCATAAGCTAAGCTAGCTGCTAGTAGAGAGATTAGGAATAAGGCTATAAGAAGTATTGTTGTTAAATTATTTATTTGAATTGCTCAAGGTAAGGGGAGTAAGAGAGCAATTTCTAGGTCAAAAAGGAGAAAAGTAATTGCTACTAGGAAGAATTTTATGGAAAAGGGTAGGCGAGCAGATCCTATTGGATCAAAGCCACATTCATAAGGGCTGATTTTTTCTGCATAGATATTTAGTTGGGGGAGTCAAAAAGCGATAAGTATTAGTAGTAGAGCTAGGGTTGTATTTGTTAATAATGTTAATAGAAAGTTTATTGTTCTTTTTCGGAGTATACCGAAACTAACTGATTGGAAGTCAGTTGTACTTATTAATACTAAAAGGACTATGAGCCTCATCAATAGATTGATACATAGAGGAATAATCATACGACGTCTACGAAATGTCAATATCAGGCAGCGGCTTCGAAGCCAAAGTGGTGATTTGATGTGAAATGGAATATTACTTGACGTATGAAGCAGACGATAAGGAAGGTGGATCCGATGATGACATGTAGTCCGTGGAAGCCTGTGGCTACGAAGAAAGTAGAGCCATAGATTCCGTCTGAGATTGTAAATGGGGCTTCATAATATTCTGATGCTTGGAGTAGGGTGAAATAGAGGCCAAGTATAATTGTAATGAGGAGGGCTTGGAGTATGTGCTTGCGATTACCTTCTATGAGACTATGATGGGCTCAAGTGATAGATACACCAGAAGCCAACAGTACGGAAGTATTGAGGAGTGGGACTTCTAGTGGATTTAAGGGGTGAATACCTGTTGGTGGTCAGGAACCTCCTAGTTCGGGAGTAGGGGCAAGGCTTGAGTGGTAAAAGGCTCAGAAAAAGCCTGTGAAAAATAGGACTTCTGATAGGATGAATAGGATCATGCCATATCGAAGTCCCTTTTGAACAGTTGGTGTGTGGTGACCTTGGAAGGTGCTTTCTCGGATGATGTCTCGTCATCATTGGTATATTGTTAGGGCGTTTGTTAAAAAGCTTAAAAGCAGTAAAATTATTGAGTTAAAATGGAATCATATGATTAAGCCTGATGTTATGAGAAATGCTGAGAGGGCTCCTGTAAGTGGTCAAGGACTAGGATTTACTATATGGTATGAGTGGGTTTGGTGGGCCATTATGTATTGTCTTGCAAGTATAGGCTTACTAGTAGAGTGAATACGTAGGCTTGGATTAGGGCTACGGCGAATTCGAGGATAATTAATAGAGTGAGGATAATAAATGTGATGAGGGCTAATAGACTAATGTTTATTAATGCAAGAGTTGTGCTTCCAATTAGGTGTAGTAATAGGTGACCTGCTGTGATGTTCGCTGTTAGTCGTACTGCCAGAGCTAAAGGTTGAATAAATAGGCTGATAGTTTCGATTATTACCAATATAGGAATTAGGAAAGTGGGTGTGCCTAATGGTAAAAGGTGGGCTAGAGATATTTTTGTCTTGTTACGGAAACCGATAAAGATGGTGCCAGCTCATAGTGGAATAGCTATACCTAAATTTATGGAGAGTTGGGTAGTAGGTGTGAATGAGTGAGGTAATATTCCGAGAAGGTTTGTGGAAGCGATGAAAAGGAAAAGTGAGGTAAGTATCAGAGATCAGGTTTGTCCTTTGGGATTATGTGTAGTTATCAGTTGTTTTGATGTGAGTTTGGTAAGTCATTGTTGAATAGCGATTGTACGGTTATTGATTAATCGATTTGGTGTTGGGAATAGTATAGTAGGAAATATAATAATTAGAGTGGTAATAGGGACACCTAGTACAATTGGAATTATGAAAGAGGTAAATAGATTTTCGTTCATGTGTGGTTTCAAGGGGTTTGTTGTTTTTGTAGTTTAGTGCCTACTGGTTTAGGGGAGGGAAGGTGAAAGTGCTTTGAAATTTTTAGTTGAAGTAGTGTGAATAGGGTGAAGATTATAGAGAGAATGGTAAGGAGCCATGTTGATGTATCTAGTTGTGGCATATCACTAAGGGGAGTTTATACCTCCCAATCTTTAACTTAAAAGGTTAATGCTAGGTTAGCTTCATAGTGAAATTACAATATAGATGTAGATCATTTTTCGAAATTCTCTAAAGATACTAGTTCGAGAACGATTGGTATAAAGCTGTGATTTGAGCCACAAATTTCTGAACATTGTCCATAGAATAGGCCAGGTCGTGTTGATATTAGGGTTGTTTGGTTTAGGCGGCCAGGAATTGCGTCTGTTTTTAGGCCTAGGGAAGGGACGGCTCATGAGTGTAATACATCTTCTGAGGAGACTAGTATTCGGATTGTCATTTGTATGGGTAGAACCATTCGATTATCTACTTCTAATAATCGTAGTTCACCTGGTTTTAGATCTGAGGTTGGAATCATGTATGAGTCAAAGTTTAGGTCTTCGTAGTCGGTGTATTCATAGCTTCAGTATCATTGGTGTCCTATTGTTTTTACGGTAAGAGAGGGATTGTTAATTTCGTCTATTATGTAGAGGATTCGTAGAGAAGGTAAGGCGATTATGATTAAAATAAGGGCTGGTAGGACTGTTCAAATAGTCTCTACTTCTTGAGCGTCTATTGTACTAGTGTGAGTTAATTTGGTTGTAAGTATTAATGTGATAATATAAAGAACTAAGGTGCTAATTAAAAAGACGATTATTAATGCATGGTCATGAAATTGTAGAAGTTCTTCTATAACGGGTGATGCTGCGTCTTGTAAACCTAGTTGAAAGGGNTATGCCATGGAGATATACAGGATTTTCACTTGTGATTTAACTTTAACAAAGTTACGTAAGACTTTACTAATACCTCGTTTATAAAGAAAGACATAATGGTTATGATGTTGGCTTGAAACCGATTAGAGGGGGTTCGATTCCTTCCTTTCTTGAATATTTTAGGTTGACATACGCTGGTTCTTCGAATGTGTGGTATGGTGGTGGACATCCGTTTAGTCATTCAAGATTTGTGGAGGTGAGGTCTACTGCTAACACTTCTCGTTTAGATGCGAATGCTTCTCAGATAATGAAGATTATTAGCATAACTGCTGTTAATGAGATAAATGAGCCTATTGATGAGATGGTATTTCATGTTGTGTAAGCATCTGGATAGTCGGAATATCGGCGAGGTATTCCAGATAGGCCTAGGAAGTGTTGTGGGAAGAATGTTATATTTACACCTACGAATATAATTATGAATTGGATTTTTGCTCATGTTGGATTGAGTGTATATCCTGAAAATAGTGGGAATCAGTGGACAAAACCTCCTATGATGGCAAAGACAGCTCCTATTGAAAGTACATAGTGAAAATGAGCAACTACATAATAGGTGTCGTGGAGAATGATATCTAGGGATGAGTTAGCTAGGATAATACCGGTTAAACCTCCTACTGTGAATAAGAAAATAAAGCCCAGGGCTCATATCAGGGCGGGAGATCATTTAACATTTCCTCCGTGAAGTGTTGCCAGTCAACTGAAAACTTTTACTCCTGTAGGAATTGCGATAATTATAGTAGCTGATGTAAAATATGCTCGTGTATCTACGTCTATTCCAACTGTAAACATATGATGAGCCCATACAATGAAACCCAGGAAACCGATAGAAATTATAGCCCACACTATTCCCATATACCCAAAAGGCTCTTTTTTCCCTGAATAGTAAGTAACGATATGTGAAATTATTCCAAAACCAGGTAGAATTAAAATATATACTTCGGGATGACCAAAAAATCAGAACAAATGTTGATATAAGATTGGGTCTCCTCCTCCTGCCGGGTCGAAAAAGGTTGTGTTTAGGTTTCGATCGGTCAATAGCATGGTAATTCCGGCTGCTAAGACAGGTAATGATAGTAAAAGTAAGACTGCTGTGACTAAGACTGATCAGACGAAGAGGGGTGTTTGGTATTGGGTTATAGCGGGTGGTTTTATATTAATAATAGTTGTGATGAAGTTAATAGCTCCAAGGATTGAAGATACACCGGCTAAGTGTAGGGAGAAAATAGTAAGATCTACTGAGGCTCCTGCATGTGCTAGATTTCCGGCTAGAGGAGGATATACAGTTCAGCCTGTACCTGCGCCGGCTTCAATTATCGAAGATGCTATCAGTAGTAGAAAGGAAGGGGGGAGTAGTCAGAAGCTTATGTTGTTTAGACGAGGGAATGCTATGTCAGGAGCCCCGATTATCAAGGGAACTAATCAGTTTCCAAAACCCCCGATCATAATGGGTATAACCATAAAGAAAATTATTACGAAGGCATGAGCTGTTACTAGAACATTATAAAGCTGGTCGTCTCCGATAAGTGTGCCAGGCTGACCTAATTCAGCACGAATCAACAAGCTTAGGCCAGTACCCACTATTCCTGCCCAGGCACCAAATAGTAAATACAAGGTACCAATGTCTTTGTGATTGGTAGAGAATAGTCATCGGTTTATGAACATAGGTAAAATGGCCGAGTAGGCATTAGACTGTAAATCTAAAGACAGAGGTAAAGTCCTCTTTTTGCCAAGTCCTGTAGTGAATAATCATTTTGAATTGCAAATTCAAAGAAGCAGCTTCAATCCTGCCGGGACTTCTCCCGCCTTTTTTTTCTCGCGGCGGGAGAAGTAGATTGAAGCCAGTTTATTAGGGTATTTAGCTGTTAACTAAAAGTTCGTGGGAGATGTATCCCTCCAATCTAGTGAGGATTTAGCTTAATTAAAGTATTTGATTTGCATTCAATTGATGTAAGATATAGTCTTGCAATCCTTATTGGGCAGGGGTTAAGTAAAATTATACTTGCTTAGGGCTTTGAAGGCTCTTGGTCTTATTTAACCTAAACCCCTAAAGTAGAATAAAGAGTATTGGTGTGAGGGGTAGAAGCATTGTGGATAGTACGATTGCTGTTGGTAGGAGAGTCATTTGTTTTGTAGGGTAGAATTGTCATTTTATTTTTATGTTATTGGTGGAGGGAAATAGGGTTAATGCTGTGGAGTAGGTAAGGCGTATGTAGAAGTATAGGTTGAGTAGGGCTGTGATGGCTATGAGGGTGGGCAGGATGAGAGTGTCGTTTTTTGTTAGTTCTTGAATAATTATTCATTTGGGTATAAAGCCTGTGAGTGGAGGGAGTCCTCCTATGGAGAGTAGAGTGAGTATAGTAAAAGTTGTTATAATGGGTATTGTGTTTCATGTTTGGGATAGTAGTAGTGTAGTGGTAGTGGAGTTTTGGATAAGTAGTATGAATATGGTGAAGGTTATTACAATGTAGATTAATAGGTTTAGTAAGGTGAGGGTTGGATTATACAGTAAAATGGCAGTTATTCATCCTATATGGGCGATTGATGAGTAGGCTATAATTTTTCGGAGTTGTGTTTGGTTTAGTCCACCTCAACCTCCAATCAGAATTGATAGAAAGGATATAGTGATTATTAGGTGTAGATTAATTGATGGTGAAATTTGGTAAAGGACTGAGATGGGTGCAAGTTTTTGTCACGTAAGTAGAATTAGTCCTGTGCTTAGAGGAATGCCTTGTGTAACTTCTGGTACTCAGAAGTGAAAGGGGGATAGTCCTAGTTTAATGGCTAGGGCTATTGTTATTAGGATGGATGCTGTTGGGTCAAATAATTTTATGATAGTTCATTGGCTAGAGTGTATTAGGTTGATAATGATTGCTAATATAAGCAATGAGGATGCTGTGGCTTGTGTTAGAAAGTATTTGGTTGAGGCTTCTGTGGCTCGGGGGTTATGTTTTTTCATTATGATGGGAATAATGGCTATTATGTTTATTTCTAGTCCGATTCAGGCGAATAATCAATGGGAACTAATGGTGACAATTGCTGTGCTTAGGATGAGGGTTGTTAATAGGGTAGTAGAGATGAATGGGTTAATTAGTATGGGAAGGGTATAAACCAACATTTTCGGGGTATGGGCCCGATAGCTTATTTAGCTGACCTTACTATAGATTATGGTGTAGTGTGGTAGCACAAAGAATTTTGAATTCTTAAGGGTAGGTTCGATTCCTATTATTCTAGAAATAAGAGGACTTAAACCTCTATTATTTACTCTATCAAAGTAATTCTTTTGTCAGACATATTTCTTGTTTTATGTTTGGGGAGGGATACTTGCTGTTGTGATGGGTAATGAGATGTGTCATATGCAGAAAGCTAGTGTTAGTGGGAGGAAGTTTTTTCAGAGGAGGTGTATTAGCTGGTCATATCGGAATCGGGGGTAGGATGCTCGGATTCATAGGAAGGATATTGTTAGTAGTAGCGATTTAGCGATTAGGTTTGTTGTACATAATTCTGGTATATGGGGATCGTGAAATGCTCCTAGAAATAGGATAGTTGTGAATATATTTATTATGATAATGTTGGCGTATTCTGCTAGAAAGAATAGAGCGAAAGGACCAGCAGCGTATTCTACGTTAAAGCCAGATACAAGTTCTGATTCTCCCTCTGTAAGGTCGAAAGGGGCTCGGTTAGTTTCTGCCAGGGTGGAGATAAATCATATTATGGCTAGTGGTCATGAGGGGAAGAGCAGTCATAGTTTTTCTTGTGTGGTATTTAGTGTGGATAGAGTGAAGGAGCCGTTTATTAGAAGTACAGATAATAGAATAATAGCTAGTGTTACTTCATATGAGATTGTTTGTGCTACTGCTCGTAGGGCTCCGATTAGAGCATATTTTGAGTTGGAAGCTCATCCAGATCATAGGATAGAGTAGACAGCTAGGCTTGATATTGCTAGGATGAAGAGTACTCCTAGGTTTATGTTAATGAGTGGGTGTGGTATGGGTAAGGGGGTTCATATTGTGAGGGCTAAGGTTAGTGCAAGTACGGGTGCAATTATAAATATAGTGGTGGAAGATGTGGCTGGTCGTAAGGGTTCTTTAGTGAATAGTTTGATTGCATCGGCAAAGGGTTGTAGTAGGCCATATGGGCCTACGATATTAGGTCCTTTTCGGAATTGTATGTAACCTAGGATTTTGCGTTCTACTAGTGTTAGAAATGCTACAGCTAAAAGAATGGGAAGAGTGAGTGTTAGAATGTTAATTATAAACATCTGTTGAAGAGAGGATTTGAACCTCTGAGTATAAAAGCTTAAGTTTTATGCAATTGCCTTACTCTGCCACTTCAACAAAGCCCTGATCTTGGGCAGGGTATGTTTGCGCTAGGTTATTAGGTTGAGACTGGATCACTAATTGTTTGAAGGCGCTTTTTTGAAGTTGGCCTTATTTCTCTTGTCCTTTCGTACTGGGAGAAATGCGTAATAGATAGAAACCGACCTGGATTGCTCCGGTCTGAACTCAGATCACGTAGGACTTTAATCGTTGAACAAACGAACCCTTAATAGCTGCTGCACCATTAGGATGTCCTGATCCAACATCGAGGTCGTAAACCCTATTGTCGATATGGACTCTAGAATAGGATTGCGCTGTTATCCCTAGGGTAACTTGTTCCGTTGATCAAAATTTTGGATCAATAAGTGATATTGTACTTTGGCTAGTAAGCCTAAGTTTTAATCACTCGGAGGGTTTTTTATACTCCGAGGTCACCCCAACCGAAATTGTCAGCTCATATAAAGCTCTGTTATCCCTTAGTGGTGTTATTTTATGCTTTTTGAGTTGATTAATTAAAGCTCCATAGGGTCTTCTCGTCTTATTGTGTTATCCCCGCCTCTTCACGGGGAGGTCAATTTCACTGATTAAGAGTAAGAGACAGTAAAACCCTCGTGTGGCCATTCATACAAGTCCTTATTTAGAGAACAAGTGATTATGCTACCTTTGCACGGTCAAGATACCGCGGCCGTTTAACGATTGTCACTGGGCAGGCAGTGCCTCTAATACTAGTTATGCTAGAGGTGATGTTTTTGGTAAACAGGCGGGGTTTGTGTTTGCCGAGTTCCTTTTACTCTTTTTAATCTTTCCTTAGTGCACACCTGTGTTGGGTTAACAGTATGATTAATAAATAGTTTAGTGTTAGGTTATATTTATTAGTTGTTAACTATCAGTATATTATCAGCTACTGATATAAGCTTGTGCAAGGAGAAAATCTTTCTTGTTACTCATATTAACAGTATTTCTTCTATATTTAAATAGATTAGTCCAATAGTCAGGCTAGGAGTTATTTTGTTTATTATTGAAATTAAAACTTATTTTTGTTGTTGAGCTTGAACGCTTTCTTAATTGGTGGCTGCTTTTAGGCCAACTATGGTTTAAGTTTTATATTACTCTCTAGTAAAGGTTGTATCCATTTCTAAAAAGCTGTACCTTTTTAGACTAACAATTAAACATACGTTGAAGCTTAATATTGTTTTTAGTATTGTTTAATGTTGAACTGAAATTCCTTTCTTGGACAACCAGCTATCACCAGGCTCGTTAGGCTTTTCACCTCTACTTATAAGTCTTCTCACTATTTTGCCACATAGATGAGTTTGTTCTAATTACTGCTCATAAGTAGCTCGTCTGGTTTCGGGTAATTTAACTTAAGGTCTCTTTGCTAAATTATTACTAGTTAAATCATTATGCAAAAGGTACAAGGGGTAAACTTTGCTTTTTTCTACTTTTAATAATTCTTTCATCTTTCCCTTACGGTACTTTCTCTATAGCTCCATTGGTAGTTAAATTTCTATCTCCTATACTTTAAATGTCTAGTAAATGTTTTATTTAATTGGTTCTTGGTAGTAGTGATGAGGAGGAGTATGGGCTAGATATAGTTCAAGATGTACACGAGTTGTGGAATCTTCTAGGTGTAAACTAGATGCTTTTTTTAAGCTACGTCTTGTTTGTCCAAGCACACCTTCCGGTACGCTTACCTTGTTACGACTTGTCTCCTCTTGTACGCTTGCTTAGCATGGGTTAGCAATCTAGGGCTTTGCTATGGCACTTGAGGAGGGTGACGGGCGGTGTGTGCGTGCTTCATGGCCTTATTCAATTAAGCATTCTATTCTTAATTTACTACTAAATCCTCCTTTAGTTTTTAGGTTTCATAAAAACTTTCGTGTAGGTTTAAGAGATGTTCTTATTATAGAAAATGTAGCCCATTTCTTCCCAATCCATAGGTTACACCTTGACCTAACGTTTTTACGTGCAATAGTTGTGCTTACTTTCATTCCTTTTTAGGGTTTGCTGAAGATGGCGGTATATAGACTGAAGTAGCAAGGATTGGTGAGGTTAATCGTGGTTTATCGTTTACAGAACAGGCTCCTCTAGAAGGATATGAAGCACCGCCAAGTCCTTTGAGTTTTGGGCTGTTGCCGATAGTACTCTGGCGAGTAGTCTTGTTTTAGGACTATTTAAGTTTACGACTAAGCATAGTGGGGTATCTAATCCCAGTTTGGGTCTTAGTTATCGTGTACTCGGTTTATGGTAAAGTCACTTTCGTAGTTTAACTTAATTTTAATTATGGCTTTTTACAGCTTAATTAAGGTTTGACTTTATTTTTATATGGTTCCTTGACACTCTTTACGCCGGATGTCTATTAATTTGGGTCAATCGTATGACCGCGGTAGCTGGCACGAAATTTACCAACCCTAATTAGCATGGCTAGGTCAAACTTTCGTTCATAGCCTAATTCTTGTCACTGCTGTATCCCGTGGGGGTGTGGCGAAGCAAGGCGTTATGAGCTACTAGTGTAGTGTGCTTGATGCCGCTCCTCTTAGTCTTTAATGATTTGGAGGGCATTCTCACTGGGATGCGGATGCTTGCATGTGTAAGTCTGCTAGGAACTAATAGAAAGGCCAGGACCAAACCTTTATGTTGATGGGACAGTAATATCCATCTAGACATTTTCAGTGTCTTGCTTTATAAAATTTTAAGCTACATTAAC